CTTGATCCAACAAAAAAATTATGCTTCGCGACTCCATAATCCAACTTTTCAATTTCTAATTGACCCTTGGATAGAAATCACGAGAATGTATATTCCTCCTCAAATCGGTCATGGAGAGGGAAAGGATTCACTCCTTTTCAGAAAGAAAGTTTTTGCTAGGAATATCAATCAACAGAAAGATCCCTTAACTACTTCAGCTGTTAATAGAACGAATCACACTTTTACCACTAAACTATACCCGCTACAATGTGATTATTATCTATAAATGGGCCCTTTGTCGAACAAAAGAATCCTGCGTACATAATCAAGATAGGATCAGAACAGAATTACAAAATTCGCGTGTTGACGCGTTTCGCCGGGAGAGCTTGATGAGATAGGAAAACAAGGCTTCTTTCCATTAAATTAAAAAGAAAATAAGAAGTTCTATCTTTTCTTTTTTCTGGGGGAGCTTCGTAGTGACAGTCTCGGCCCAACTCGAAAAGACCCATTGAAGTCAGAAAAAAAAAGAAATTGTGTAAGAATCTCTAGCTGTCTATTTTCCACTTTTTCATCCTCTAAAGCAAAGACATTTGATTTGTTTCTCAAAAAAGAGGGAGAGTGTGAGTCTTCTCTTTTTTCAAAGACGCGCTTTTCCCTATTTATTTGATTCAATTGCTAGATTTTCTGACTTCGGGCCAAGCAATTGTATCTAGTAAACAAGAAGAAACTCTTAGTCTTTTTTTGACTTGGGGGTTTAAATAAAGTTTGTCCCTTGAAAAAAGAACGAAGTTTAAGTTATAGTATAAATAAGTTTATTATATTAATGAAGTATCATGAGACTTTTTTTTTCTTTTTTTACAAACCGGGAAAACTAAAAAATAAATAATAAGAAATGACACATCTATCATAGGAGCGGAAATACCCCTTTCTTTTCTATTCCGATTGTTGTTGCTTCAATAACAAGGTTTTTTTTTTCAAATCCAATAACTCAGTGGATCTACGATTCATTGGAATAAAACAAGAAAGAAATGGCCTGGCCAGTACCTAGCCAGGCCGGAGGATAAAAAAATCTTTCAGACGAAAGAAAGGTTCTTTCCTTTTTTTTTATCGGAAATATCCTCGGTATCGAAATGGAATTCGAATGAAATTACTAATCAAATGAATTTCTATCTAAATTAAGATCTAATGAGTCTCTTGAGTCTCTATAGTATAGAATCAAAAAGAAAGACTTTTTTGACTTGATGCATAATCATAACAGAGTAATTCTCCTTTTTCAATTGGGAGAGATGGCTGAGTGGACGAAAGCGGCGGATTGCTAATCCGTTGTACGATTTATTCGTACCGAGGGTTCGAATCCCTCTCTTTCCGCCTCCTCTGATGACTTTCTATTTGCCTTTTAAAATAAAAAACCCAAGCCATTTTTCTATGATTTTATCATAGTTCAATGTCTGGAATCGAGAAAATCATAACAAAATTAAGAAATCGAGCCAGGAAAATGAAAACTCCTTTTTTTATTCCTCACGCCCAGGATTACGTCCTGGATCATTAGATAGGAATCCGAAGATGAAGAGAGAAACAAAGAATATCACTACTGTGTAAACGAAGAGTTTGAGAGTAAGCATTACAAAATCTCCAAGATCAGTTTTGGAAAAGGGGAATAGATTATCCATTTTTAGACCGCATATCCTATTTTGTTTGACACCAAGAAATGAAGTGCTTTCTACATCTACAAAAGAAAGTTATTTTCAGAAATGCATTTGTAATAAGATTCTTTCCCCAAAATTATCTTTCATGCCCCATCTCTCTCTATATATTGTGATTGTAGGGGACCCTAATTAATACTATAGAGGGTCCTTGGTCACTGGAAGTAGAAGGTAAGAATGAGGAATAGTTGATCCCACAATTTCCATGTGTGAATCGAAGGTTCCTAATCTAAGGCTTATCTGAGCTTATCAATTATTGGAATCTTTTTTCTCCTAAAAAATTAGGAATGTTTGTAAGACAGTAGTAAAGATCTCATCGAAAACTTACAGCAGCTTGCCAAACAAGGGCTAAGAGCAAAAAGAGCACAGGTATGACTGGCATAACATCTACGATTGGATTCAAAAAAGCGTAAGCCTCGGGCAATTTAGCGAAAACAAAACTAGTTGAATGAAGGACAGAATTAAGACAGATACAGATCAAACTAAAGATATTCAGCATAACAAACATTTCCTTCTTGGAGATAATTGTATTTTGATTGAGTGATAGAAGGAAAAAAGTAAAGTAATAAGGTACACCAAAAATCTTTCTTTTTCTTTGAATCACCCAATCAAAAAGCCTTCAATTCTCAAACGAGAGTCGAAGGAGTCATACTTTCATACATTATCTTAATTGAATTCTATAGAATGATCAATAAATTCAGTTGGATTCTACAACTACACGTGTCAAATCCTAGCAATAATCTAACCTATTTCATAGAGATTTGAGCGGAAATTGACGAATAACCAATAACAAGATTATTGTTTCTTAGTATGAAATAGAAGCCTAAATGGGGCGTAGCCAAGCGGTAAGGCAACGGGTTTTGGTCCCGCGACTCGAAGGTTCGAATCCTTCCGTCCCAGAGCAGTCCGATTCTATCAAAATTAATCTTTTTTCTTTAAGAATCTTCCGCTTCTGTTTAAAATTAAAAGTGTTATGATCTTTGTTTCTCATTTCGAATGATTCTTTTTGGAAGCATATCCTTCCTTTTTTTCCAAAAACCAGCGTCAATGACATGCGGATTGACCTACATTTTCGATGCAGATAGGATGGGAAATAGATAGCTTCTTTCATTCAAAAAGAAAATACGCTTTCGAATAAAAGTAAATAACCTATAAACACACTTTTTGACTATCTTTAAAACGCTCTTTGAGGGAATGACTAAAGAAAGTAGTTAGAGCCGTTCTACTGACTGCTTTGATAGGAACCCTCACCTATAGTGGACTGCTTCCCCAGCAGGTCTTTGACGACTGGCGTATGTATGGTTCAAACTATAGATAGGGATTCGGCCTCTGATTCTACGACGCACCAAGTACAAGACGGATCCGACACGGAAAACCCCTCAGAACAAGACTATGCCGAAGACTCTTCTCTGGAAGAAGGATCCGAGGCTGAAGAATCTGAATGATACGACACAGAAGATTCTTCGGACGAGTCGACCGAAGAGTCACTCAATTCCCTTCGCCAGGAGCTTCGTTGGGATCTCTTTATGAGCCAGGCGTTGTCTCGCCTCGAAGCTATCCGACAGGAGCTGCGGGAAACCAAGCTTGCTCTTAGAACAACCTTCACCCGCCTCCTAGTATTCTCTGTAATGATAGTACTCCTCTATCTATATTTCTATATCAAAATGGATCTATAAAATAGATACAGACTAGCTGAGGCTTGATTCGTTGATTGGATTGTAGGATTCCAGATTTAGAGACTCCGAGTCATGGTGGGTTGGCACTTTAATCATTGTATTGTGAGGTACATATAGAATAGAATCCATAGCGCTACTTGATTCCCACAAAAGAGAGTTGTTTCTTTGTGACTGACTCGGGAGAAGGATATAGAGGAAATTACAATCACAGGATCCATAAAATTTGAAATTATGGGATTCTGCTTCAACGGGGTTATTCTATTCCACCTCTTTTTTAGAAAGAAAAGAGCTTTCATTTTAGAATAATCTTGGACGAATATTCTATTATTCACCATTTTTCGTTTTTAAACCAATCTTACATACAACATGAAAAAGAAGCGCATGTTCCAGCGTTTGTTCTCTCAGTTTTGGTTGGGAGAAAGAAAGCTGCCAAAGGGTTTTTCGTGTGGGTTTTAGGCTTCACCTTCGTATCCTGGAGGTGGGTTCATATCGGTTTTCGCTTCCCCAGAGATTTTTCGAAAAAGGGTCCACCGGCAGCGGATGTTCGGCCTAATCCTAATGAAACTGACACTGAAAGTGGAAGTGACATTAGTGACATTGAGGAGCTCGAGCTGGGGGAAAGTGACATTGATGAGGAGATAGATTGCGATGACAGCAATCTTCGGGCGATAGGTCTGGAAATCAGAACGAAAACTGAAAAATTGGCCGAAAACAGGTTAGAAGTCAAAAAAAGAACTGCGCAGCTACGCAATGGATATGAACTGGTGAACGCACGACTAGAGGACCTGGAGGAGGAGGTTGAGGAGGACGACGGCACAAGGGATCGCATGAAAAAACCAAGCGCAGGCAAAAAAGCAAATGGATGCCTATTTGATACAGGAGTCAATCCGCCTGAACGAATTAAACGAATCTATTTCCGTCTTAAACGCGGACCTTTCCCTATTAACAAAAAAAGGGGACCAGGTAATGGAGAAGGCCCTGCAACATCTTGCTATTCGAAATGAGCAGAAACTCAGCGGGAAAAGACAACGTCGGAGGCTTAAACTCGATCGCCCTGCGGCTCCACAGTCCCCAGCGCGCCTTCAGAAGGCCCGCTCCGAGAATCAATCGCTGCGGGACAGGCAGCGAGAACTCTCCCTCGACCCTAAAATAAAGTAAAGTCGAGAACCTTGCTACTTAATTCTTGCTTTTTTTCTTTAACCATCCACTTTTTTGTTTTCAACCTTCATATTGGAATGTTGACAATGTTATTATTGATTTTTACAATATTATTATTCATATTTTAAATATGATTATTCAATAATCAGGATAATAAGGATACAATAGAAAAAGAAAATGAGATATTCCTCTCGTTTCATTCAGAGCGATAAGGCAAAAAAGAATCGACCGTTCGAGTATGTAAAACCGCGCGTTAAAAATGAGAAGAGGAGAGGCATCTATTCTGTGGTATAGATCCATCCATGTTGAATTGCGGATACATCAACGATAGACTCATTTCTGATTGGACCAAATACCCGTTCTCCGATAGAAAAGATACATAAGAAATCAAATAGGAGTAAACGGATAAACTTTTTAGATATGGAATCCTATCTAATTCTAATAAATTCAAAGGTTCAGGTATAAATAAGTAAAAATGAAAGAA